ATTCAAAAGGTCCGATAATGTATGTATATTGGACCCTTTGAGACAGTTATAGGTCCTGGAAGGCAATTCTGATTGGTCAATAAAAATACATTTCAATGGAATTCCTTTTTTGTTTTTCTTTAGATTAGTTAATCTATATTGAAAGGTAAAAAGGGGTATAGGAAACCTGTTTTTATTTTCTTCGAAATTAATGTCCTCTTCCTCCACATGTAGAAAAGGAATAAATAAATCAATCAAATTACGAGAAGCTTCATAAAGTGCTTCCTTAGGAGTTAAACTTCCATTCGTCCATATTTCTAGAAAAAGTATCTCTTGTTTTTCATTCCCATTCCCATAAGAATGAATACTATGATTCGCATTTCGAACAGGCATGGATACAGCATCTATAGGATAACTTCCATCTTGAGAGTTATTTGCGGATTTCATACGATATCCGCGATCTCTCTTGATTTGTAATTCAATACACAAATCAATTGGTTCCGTCAGGTTAGCTATATGTTGTGTCGTGTCAACTATTTCCACGTAAGGTGGTGAGATGATATCTTGAGCGGTTACGTATCTAGGCCCCTTGACGCAGATGGATGCGTCTATAACTCCATACAGATTACTTCTCAATATAATTTCTTTCAAATTTAGTAAAATTTCATGTACTGATTCTTCAATACCTACTATCGTAGAATATTCATGTGCTACTTTCTCAGATTTTGCACGTGTGATACATGTTCCTTCTATTTCTCCAAGTAAAGCCCTTCGCATGGCAATACCTATGGTATCGGCTTGACCTTTCATAAGCGGGGACAGAGTGAAACGACCATAATAAAGACGCTTACTGTCTACTCTTGATTCAACACATTTCCACCGTAGTGTTCGAGTGGATCCTACTACTTCCTCTCGAACCATACTATAATAAGTATTATTATACTATTTGATCAGATCATTGAATCATTTATTTCTCTTGAAATCTGTTTAATTCTTATTTCTACACACGTCTTTTTTTAGGAGGTCGACACCCATTATGTGGCATAGGTGTTACATCACGTACTAAACTTAATAGTATACCACTTCTACGAATGGCTCGTAATGCTGCATCTCTTCCGAGACCAGGGCCTTTTATCATAACTTCTGCCCGTTGCATACCCTGATCAACTACTGTACGAATAGCGTTTACCGCTGCGGCTTGAGCAGCATAGGGTGTACCTCTTCTTGTGCCTTTGAATCCAGAAGTACCCGCGGAGGCCCAAGAAACCACCCGACCTCGTACATCTGTAACAGTTACAATGGTATTGTTGAAACTCGCTTGAACATGAATAACTCCTTTTGGTATTCTACGTACATTCTTACGTGAACCAATACGTCCATTCCTACGTGAACCAATTCTTGGTATAGCTTTTGTCATATTTTATCGTCTCATAAATATGAGTCAGAAATATACAGAAAGAAAAGATACGGAGATATCCATTTCATGTTAAAACAGATCTTTTATTCTTACATGGGTCCCCCCTTTAGAAAAGAAAGTTCTTTTTTAGAAAGATTACCCTTGTCTCTGTTTATGTCTCGGATTGGAACAAATCACTATAATTCGTCCGCGCCTACGGATCAGTCGACATTTTTCACAAATTTTACGAACAGAAGTCCTTATTTTCATATTTCTTATTCCTTACCTTAATTCTGAATCTACCCTTTTGAAGAAAATAAGTTTCTTGAATATTTTTTTTTTTTTTAACTTCGAATTGTGTCCCCATGAAAGGAATGTTTAAAAAATCACCTAATCGTTCGAATCTTTGTTGCGAAGTCTATAAATTATACGTCCTCTGGTTGAATCATAACGACTTACTTCAATTTTTACTCTATCTCCTGGTAGTATCCGTATAAAACTGCGCCGGATCCTCCCTGAAGCATAACCTAGAATTAGATCTTCATTATCTAAACGGACCCGGAACATACCGTTGGGAAGTGATTCAGTAATTAAACCTTCATGAATCAATTTTTGTTCTTTCATTCCAGGTAACCCCCTTGAAGTATCAACTAATGAAGGAAGAGGTATATAACTCACTTTTCCTCTCTATTTCACAAATGGGAAGTTAGAGATAAAATTAGGATACCAGAGGAGGAGGATCACCATATATAACACAAAATTTCTCCTCCAATTCTTTCTAGTCGAGCTTCTCGATCTGTCATTATACCTCGAGAAGTAGAAATAATTACAATTCCCATTCCACCTAAAATCTTAGGAATTCGTTGATAGTTGGAATAAATTCGTAAACCGGGTCGGCTGATACACTTTAAAACGGTTCTATATATTCCTTTCCTAGTCTTTCTATGTCGCAGGGTTGAAACCAAGAAATATTTGTTATTTTCCTGATGTTTCCGAACATTTTCAATAAAACCTTCTCGTAGAAGTATTTTAACAATGTTTTCGGTGATATTAGTAGATGCTATTCGAACCGTTCCTTTTTTATTCATGTCAGCATTTCTTATGGAAGTTATTATATCGGCAATAGTGTCCCTACCCATAACGAACTATAATTTTTTGTGCCTCCTAATTTTGATATAATCAACATGTTTCCTTTTTTCTTTTTTCTTTGTTTTTTTTTTTTTGAATTATTCAATTTTAAAAAGTATATGCGTGAGACACAATCTATTAATTTGATCTATTTCAGGTAGCCTACTATATCATAGTGTCATCTACTAGTATTTATAATACCTCGGGAGCTAATGAAACTATTTTAGTAAAATTCAACTGTCTCAATTCCCGAGCGATCGCACCAAAAACTCGAGTTCCTTTTGGATTTCCTTCTTGATCAATGACGACCGCTGCATTGTCATCATATCGTATTATCATACCGTTGTCACGTTTGAGTTCTTTACATGTACGTACAATTACAGCTCTAATGACTTCTGATCTTTCTAGAGGCATATTTGGCACTGCTTCTTTGATTACAGCAACAATAACGTCACCAATATGAGCATATCGGTGATTACCAGCTCCTATGATTCGAATACACATCAATTCTCGAGCTCCGCTGTTATCCGCTACATTCAAAAGGGTCTGAGGTTGAATCATATATTTTTTATTTGAATCTGTTATTTCAATGCAAAGGATGAAGGAAAAAAAGAAATATTGTCCGTCCAGAATAAACCTGCGGTTGTTTTTTCATCCTCAATATCCCTTTTGTTTAGTTCTACATCCCTATCGTGAAATAACAAATTGAGTTCGTATAGGCATTTTGCACGCAGCTATTTCAATAGCTGCTCTGGCTATAGTTTCTGATACTCCGCCCATTTCATAAAGTATTCGACCCGGTTTAACAACAGATACCCAATATTCGGGGGGTCCCTTTCCCGAACCCATACGTGTTTCCGTAGGTCTTACTGTAACAGGTTTGTCGGGAAATATACGTACCCATATTTTTCCACCACGACGCGCATATCGTGTCATTGCTCTCCGCCCCGCTTCTATCTGTCTAGCTGTGATCCAAGTGGGTTCAAGCGCCTGAAGAGCGTATCCGCCGAAACAAATATGATTGCCTCGACAAGATATTCCCTTCATTCTTCCTCTATGTTGTTTACGAAATCTGGTTCTTTTGGGGTTATAGTTGATGGTTGTTTCTTAATTCCATCTCTATTGCAGAACCGGACATGAGAGTTTCTTCTCATCCAGCTCCTCGCGAATGAAACGATTCAATAATATTACAGATACACATGTATAATTATAATAATTATAAGTAATGAATGGCATTTATTGATATTTAATTTGTTACATATTTAATTTGTTACAAAGGAAGAAGTATATACAAAATATACAGCCGGACGTGTATATTATTAGATATAGAAAATATAAAAAATGCTTCTTTTTTTAGAATATAACGTAGAATATAATGAATCCTTATTTTTACCTCTATCGAACGCGCCAAAAATTGTAATCCAATAAATAAAGGTTTCGCGGGCGAATATTGACTCTTTCATTCGTAGGGTCAGTCAATTCATGACACCTCTCAGAATAAATCCATTTTTTCTTGGTTCGTTCCGCCATCCTACCCAATGAATTATTAGGATTCGTTTTCAATAGAATCCTATGCAGTCACAGGTTTCGTCGTTCCCATAGCTTCTCCATTAATGGTTAGGCCTGAACTCTGCAATGGAGCTTCCGGCAAAATTCGTTCCCGAGTCAATCTCCTCAGTTTTTATTAACCCGAGGCTCTTTATTCTTTATTATTTTTTTCTTTTTTTTTTATATTATTTTATTTATTTATATTTCATTTATATATTTATATCAGTATTGATTATATCAGTATTAATGCTTTATCACACTGCCTTTTATGAGTTGATTCATAGACCATACATATTGGAATCATATATCATTGATATTTTTGTTCTCTCTTTCTATCATCCTTCCATTTATCCACATCCCTTTATTTTTGCTTCACAGACCATAATCAGATTTCTTTTTTATGGAAAAAATTTCAGTTGCTACAACTATATGATCGATCCACCCATATAGTGACTGTTTCTTGGGATCTTGACAATACGAAGCAATAAGTTGGTTATTAATTTATATGGTTACTAAGTTCATAGTAGGGGTTAGTCTATTTTTTTTTTTTTTTTTTTTTGAATCTCAACCCTAAACTCTAAAGAAAAAACTAACGAGTCACACACTAAGCATAGCAATTATACTAAATGGTCAATCGAATTTTTATTCAACCTTATAGAATTAGAATTGTTCATTTTTGTTTGATTTAACAGAAAAAGAATGAAACAGTTTGTAATTTTTTGTTCTATCACTAGACAGAATGGCAAGACAAATGAAGGTCTATTATTTCTCGTTTACAAATATCCAAACTCGTTTACAAATATCCAAATTTTGATGCCTAATACTCCATAAATAGTTCGAATTGTATAGGAACAATGATCAATTTTAGCGCGAATTGTTTGTAGGGGAACCCTACCTTCTCTGATCCATTCGACACGTGCAATTTCTTTTCCGTCGATACGCCCTGCGA